TTGTGACTTTCTTTGTTACAAAACAAAAATTTGAATCTAAAATTGAAATGATTAAAATGAAATCATAAGAAGGAATATGTAAGCTACCCACTTGATTTCCATGGGATTGTAGTTCAATTGGTCAGAGCACCGCCCTGTCAAGGCGGAAGCTGCGGGTTCGAGCCCCGTCAGTCCCGGCGGATTCAATACATCAACTCCCCTTTTTTTTTCGGGGCAAGGGGATGAAAATGGTTTCATTTATCTTTTTGTTTTATTTTGCTTTTTTCATAAAGCAAAAGTCGATTATTTTAACTAGGGTAGAGAGACATATGTAAATGAATTAGAATTATTGAGAGCATTCAACACTTCAAGAAAGAGATACTGTATGGGGTTTCCGCTTTTTGTCAACTTATCTCCCATTAATTCGTGTAGGAAAATGGAATAGGATAGCGTATAATACATTTGCCAAGAGTACCTATATATACTTTTCTTTCTATGAAGTCAAGGAATTTTAAATAGTTCGAATCCAACCAAGGAAAGAGGATATTTTAAAAATAAAGATAAAATGCGTCTTCCCTAATGAATATGCTCTTTTTAAAGATTAGAGTCGATGTCGAAGAAAAAACTCGTAAGAAAAATTAACGAGTTAATTTTTTGGAATATTTTCGTTTTTTTACTGGGACTCGTCTTTGTCACATTCCCCTTTGTTTTCCAAAAAGATGATAGACCCTTTAAATTTTGTTAAATTTCAAATTGAACTTCGTACTTGTTTTCTCTATTTGATTTCTATTGTTTATTTAAGGTTCTTTAGAAACTCTTTTTGTAAAGAATCGAAGTAGAAAAGGTTTTTTTATGATACTTCATCAGATGATTGTACAAGGAAAGTAAACTACTAGGTTGTAGAAAAGAAAGCCGGGAAAAAGAATCATAAATAAATATTTTTTGATTGGATCAGGAATCTCATTATGTATTCGGTGTGGATAAAAGATCTTCCTATGTTATACTATTAAATTCTTGACGATGAATCGATTTTATAGCTCCGATATTGTTATTCATGATATTTCTTTCATTCGATATCATCGAAATCTAATTCATCTGAGTGAGTTTACAAGCGAAAGATTTCTCATCTCTATGGGATTAAATCCCGAGATATTCCAAAGAAAAAATAATAATAATAAACGATTAAATTATGGAAGTCAATATTCTTGCATTTATTGCTACTGCACTCTTCATTCTCGTTCCTACTGCTTTTTTGCTTATAATTTACGTAAAAACGGTTAGTCAAAATGAGTAATTTGAATACAATTTGACTATCAATGAAAAAAAAAGATTTCAATTTCTCGTCTTAAATGAAAGGAATGCATTAGACTCAGTAGTAGTATCCTAAGGGGCCCGCTAGTATGGTAGAAAGAGATCTCTTTCTACCATACTAGCCATTTTGGTTATTGTAATGTATAAAGATACAAGTGAAATATCTTAATATAAAGGAATCCACCTATATCTCTCTTTTTCTTTATATTTTTCTTTATAAACGTAAATATAAATTAAATAGAATATGAAATGTATGTACATACTTTCTCAATTTCATGTGTTTGTTTGATCCATTTAATACAGATAATCCCAAACAGATAATCCCAATTCGATGGAAGCTTCTTCAGATTTCGAAAGGGGTTACCCCATGAATGGTTAACCGTGTAAACCCTGATATAAAAATAGAAAATGAGTCAATAAAACAAAACATAAATCCAATTTCTAAAAAAAAATCTTAAAAAAAATTGCCGAACGGTATAGAAAACTCAAACAATTGATACAGGTTGATAGAGTTTGATTATTACCGCAATTAGAAGTATTTCTAGAGTCCACTTCTTCCCCACACTACGAGAGAGAGGGAAAATGTAAAAACTACCATTAAAGCAGCCCATGCGAGACTTACTATATCCATGTGAATTCTGTCCCCTATTTCTATGAATATGAAGAAACTATTCCATTATTGTTCACTAATAATAGTGAAATCACTGGTGCAGAGTCAAAAAAAGGGAGAGGTATTTGGTCACCATTGATGAACTACTCCAAAAAATCCACTTATCTTATAATGAGTTATTCTTATTATAGAATTTCTAGTAGAATCGACAAGATGTAAACACAAGCAAACGGACACTTTTCGAAGTATCCAAGGAATCTGACTCACATGTAGAAAGAATAAGACTTTTTCTTTCTTTTATCGTTTTTTATTTTTGGAAGTAAAATGAAAGGCAATTCTTCATCTAATCTAATTCTAATATTGATTGAATGTCTGAGCATTCCGAGACTTTCATGAGTCTGTATCCAAAGTATCTTAGGTCCTTTCCAAAACTATTAATTTAATTCCCTCTCTGGCTATCCAATCTAATTGAAGACTCAGTAAGTGGAACTCAATTAGTAGTGGCAAGTAAAGATTTACGGGTTTCCCGACACTACTTGAAGTTTTCCTTTAATCTGATAGGCAAAACTTTAGGTTAGAGAATAGAACCTCGAGAGCCAGGGGCTTAGAATAACGAAAAGAAAGTATTAAGAGTCTTTTCCTACGTTTGTTATAATAGGGGATTTAAAGTCTGTTGTTGAGGCGGCACCCGGATTTGAACTGGGGAAAAAGGATTTGCAGTCCCCCGCCTTACCACTCGGCCATGCCGCCAAAACGATAGAAACTAGATTCCAATTTTCTTTTTTTTTTTTTTTCGACTCCGAAAAAATCTATATATATAGATTTTCAGTCACAAAATATAGAATCCAGTACAAACCAGAACCATTAACTATTGACTGTAAATTCATGACCATTTTTGAATTAAAATTCAAATCTACAGTTTTTTTTATTTCTAATAATATAAATAAAATCATTAGAAATGGATTTATAACTAATCTATATTGAGTTTTTTCAATTAATCAATTAAAAAGAAATTGTCTTCAATTTCAATTATAACAGTAATGATGAGTATATGTAAACCCCAGAATCAGAACATACGTTATAGACGTTATAGAGTTATAGCTCTATAATGGGGTATTTTATCTCTCTAGGGATGCTTTTGAGGAGTAATTCTCAATAAATTTTTATATTTCAATTTTTCATTGAATACCTTGAAGAGAAAATTTCCTTTTTGATAGAGCACAGCATGTGCTGTCCCAAATAGAACTGTACCACAATAAAAGAAGAAAAAGAGACATATATATCTGTGCATTCTTTTTTATTTTAATAATAAAAAAAATTAATAAATAAAAAAACACAAGTTTTCTTACCTACTTCAATTCAATTATATTCTAACTATTCTATTCAAAATAGGTAAAAATCAATCTATTTTCTGCAAATATTTTTTTGAACAATGAAATAAAAATACATGAAAAAGTAAAGTGGTTAAAAAAAAAGTTTTCTATTTATTATATGTTTATCTGCTCGAACAGATCCAATGATGAATAAATTTTTTATGGTATGCAATCGAATTGGAATATGTAATATCATAGGTGAAAATGAAATTACTTTTTTTTTCTAGTCTTTACAAAACTCCGTAAGTTCCAGTGGTATTTCTCCATTCTGTTCCATTTGGATCTATTTCTTATAAAAAATTCCAATTGAATCTAGTCTCCGTTCATACGTATTTCATACATTCCATATATCTTGGAGTTGGATAAAATTTCATGTGATTCAGTAAACAGAATAGAAATTCCATTATTGCTAGATCGAATTCTATGGATATGATTCGGTGAAGAATGAGAGATGGGATGGGATTTTTTCAATAAACGGATAAATGGGAAATTCAAAAAAGATGCTTGGGGATGGAAAAGAGGGAACATCTACAATACCCGGATTTAATCAGATACAATTTGAAGGGTTTTATCGGTTTATTGATCAGGGTTTAATAGAAGAACTTTCTAAGTTTCCAAAAATTGAAGATATAGATCACGAAATTGAATTTCAATTATTTGTGGAAACATATCAATTGGTAGAACCTCTGATAAAAGAACGAGATGCTGTCTATGAATCACTTACATATTCTTCTGAATTATATGTATCCGCGGGATTAATTTGGAAAACCAGTAGGAATATGCAAGAACAAAGAATTTTTATTGGAAACATTCCTTTAATGAATTCCCTTGGAACTTCTATAGTAAACGGAATATACAGAATTGTGATCAATCAAATATTGCAAAGTCCTGGTATCTATTACCAGTCAGAATTGGATCATAACGGGATTTCGGTCTATACCGGCACCATAATATCAGATTGGGGAGGCAGGTTAGAATTAGAGATTGATAAAAAAGCAAGAATATGGGCTCGGGTGAGTAGGAAACAGAAAATATCTATTCTAGTTCTATCATCAGCTATGGGTTCGAATCTACGAGAAATTCTAGAGAATGTTTGCTACCCTGAAATTTTCTTATCTTTCTTGACCGATAAGGAGCAAAAAAAAATTGGGTCAAAAGAAAATGCTATTTTGGAGTTTTATCAACAATTTTCTTGTGTAGGTGGGGATCCAATATTTTCTGAATCCTTATGTAAGGAATTACAAAAAAAATTCTTTCACCAAAGGTGTGAATTAGGAAGGATTGGTCGCCGAAATATTAATTGGAGACTTAATCTTAATATACCTCAGAACAATATATTTTTGTTACCACGAGATATATTAGCAGCTGCCGATCATTTGATTGGGATGAAATTTGGAATGGGTACACTTGATGATATGAATCATTTGAAAAATAAACGTATTCGCTCTGTAGCGGATCTTTTACAAGACCAGCTCGGGTTGGCTCTGGCTCGTTTAGAAAATGTAGTTAAGGGAACTATCTCCGGAGCAATTAGGCATAAATTGATACCTACTCCTCAGAATTTGGTAACTTCAACTCCGTTAACAACTACTTATGAATCCTTTTTCGGATTACACCCATTATCTCAAGTTTTGGATCGAACTAATCCATTGACACAAATCGTTCATGGGAGAAAATTGAGTTATTTGGGCCCTGGCGGATTAACAGGGCGAACTGCTAATTTTCGG